TCCTGTAGTCTCAACAAATAAGTAATTATAGGAGTAAAGTGTTGATATAATTCGAAGAAGCAAACGACAATTTAATTTCAAGTTAATAAAGAAAAAAAGTAAAATAAGTATGTAATCTAAGGTACTTTTTTACATTTCTAGGATTAAACAAAAGGATTCGCAAATAAAAGCGCTAATGCCACAACCAGTCCGTAAATTGTTAAAGCTTCCATAAAAGCTAGACTAAGCAATAAAGTACCTCGTATTTTACCCTCTGCTTCTGGTTGTCTCGCAATACCCTCTACAGCTTGGCCTGCAGCAGTACCTTGACCAACTCCGGGTCCAATAGAAGCAAGTCCTACAGCCAATCCAGCAGCAATAACGGAAGCGGCAGAAATCAGTGGATTCATGGTAAGTTCCTCACACCAAAAAAAAAAAAGAAATGGTTAATGATACAATCAACCAATGAATTATTACTTAATTTTATCATTAAGTTTGATCATTAAGATCTATTGGGTCGGAGTAACTAAAAACTAATGATAATATTACTGAATCGTCAGAACTACTTCGATATCTCGTTTTTTGTTTCTACCCATGATGAAGTTTTTGTAAATCCATATACATATGGCTCTAGTTATTGCATTTCTTTCTTTCCAACCATTCTTTCATTCCATCCTTCGTTCTTTACTCTTCTATATCCTTGAGTTCATCTGTTTTTTCATCCAATCCACAATCACAAATGAAACAGAAGAAAGGACTTGACTTATCTTGTAATCCATCTAATCTAAATGCAGTAAACTGCAATCAAATCAATATATGCAATCATCAATATATGCAATGGATATCAATATGATCGATATCAACGATATCAATATATCAATATAACGATATCAATATGTATATCAATACATATATATATATATATATATATATTTTTATTTATTTTGCTATATATATTGCTATCTATATATATTGCTATATATATATTACATATATATAGCATATAGTTAGATATATATATAGTTAGTTAGTATATAGGTAAGGCATAAGGATATATATAGATAGGACTATATAACTAGTGAATATCTAATATTACATATACATATTACATATACATTTCTTTCTTCCATAACGTAAACTGGCCACATTTTATATTGAATCGGATTATAGAATCATTCCTCGAAACCCACACAAAAAGTGGCTGGACTTATAGACATTACATACATCTAGTGTGACCTCCCCAACCCATCTTTTTTTTTACAATTCCGTAATATCGTTCATCTTCTCTCCTACGACTCTAGGTCATATATTCATACGTATTTATATCTATTATGTTCTCCAACCAAGCAGATTATCTTGAACCATGCATGAATTGGGATAAGCTAAAAAAAAGACTATTTCGAAAACTAGTCAATGATGACCCTCCATGGATTCGCCTATATAAGCCGCGGCTAACGTTGCAAAAATAAGAGCTTGAATACCACTTGTAAATAATCCAAGAAACATGACAGGTATAGGAACTACTGAAGGGACTAAAGAAACAAGAACAACAACTACTAATTCATCAGCCAATATATTCCCGAAAAGTCGAAAACTAAGAGATAAGGGTTTTGTGAAATCTTCTAGGATGTTAATTGGTAAAAGTATTGGAGTTGGTTTGATGTATTTCTCGAAATAACCCAACCCTTTTTTGGTAAGACCTGCATAAAAATATGCCACTGACGTGGGTAAAGCTAAAGCAACAGTAGTATTTATATCATTCGTGGGCGCAGCTAACTCCCCATGAGGTAACTGTATGATTTTCCAAGGTAAAAGGGCACCTGACCAATTAGAAACAAAAATAAATAGGAACATAGTTCCAATAAAGGGAACCCAAGGTCCATATTCTTCTCCAATCTGGGTTTTGCTCAAGTCTCGAATAAATTCAAGGACATATTCAAAGAAATTCTGACCGTCGGTCGGAATGGTTTGTGGATTCCGAACAGCTATGATGGTTGAACCTAACAAGATAGCAATTACGACCCAAGAAGTGATAAGTACTTGGGCATGGATTTGTAAACCTCCTATTTGCCAATAGAAATGTTGGCCCACTTCTACACCCGATATATCGTATAACCCCTTGAGTGTTTTAATGTAACATGGTATAACATTCATATTGTCCTCTGATAGAAATTGAACTTCAAAAAAGGAATTAGTTTGATTCAACCATTTCTTTCTCAACTCACCAACTTGAATCATTAATCATATATTTAGGATACCAAGAAATCACATAACATCATAATATATATATATATCCCCAGTTCTTTTTTTTTTATCTATTTTTTAAAATAGATAAAAAAAAAAGTAACCGATCCAATAAATCTATGGAGTTGCCCAATAATTAACATTAACTAATTTTATTATTCTTAATCTTAATCATAATCAACGATTTCTTATATAGCTAGAACGACCTTCACAAATTGCGGATACTAATTTGTTAAGAATCAATCGAATTGAAGCTATAGCGTCATCGTTGGCTGGAATCGAAATATCTGCAAGATCTGGGTCACAATTTGTATCGATTAAACAAATCGTTGGAATCCCCAAAATGGCACATTCTCGAAGAGCCGTATATTCTTCTTGCTGATCAACGATGATCACAATATCAGGCAATCCCGTCATATATTTGATCCCACCGAGATATGTTTGCAAGGTAGATAATTTTCTCTTCAACATTGCTGCATCTCTTTTGGGGAGACGGTTGAGTTTCCCCATCTTTTCTTCTGCTCTTAAGTCCCTGAACTTATAAAGTCTCGTTTCCGTAGTGGACCAATTCGTTAACATACCACCGAGCCATTTTTGATTAATAAAATGAGACCGAGCCCTTATTGCAGCTGATGCTACTGAATCCGATGCTTTATTTTTGGTACCGACGATTAAGAAGTTTTTTCCCCTACTTGCTGCATCAAAAACTAAATCACAGGCTTCTGATAAAAAACGAGCAGTTCTAGCGAGATTTGTAATATGAATACCTTTACGCTTTGCAGAAATGTAAGGGGCCATTCTAGGATTCCATTTCTTAGTACCATGACCAAAATGAACTCCTGCTTCCATCATCTCTTCCAAATTGATGTTCCAATATCTTCTTGTCATTTTTTCCCACACTTCCTTTTTGTTTTTTCTTTTTCGTATTATTAACAAAGAGACGAGGTACCTTGAAATAAATAATTGTTCCGATGGAACCTTCTACCGGGGATTGACCATTGATACACGGCACAAACCATAAATTTTTTTAATTACTTATTTTATTTATTACCAAATCAATAATCAGACCAGTATAGTTAAAAGATAGTTAAAGTGAAAATGAATCCGCTCTTAGGAATCATTAAATCGCATAAATGATTGTTCTGATGTCTCATGTAAATTTGTCTCATGGAAATTGTTTGCCGCGTAAGAACAAAATAATTCTCTATGGTGTAACAAAATATCTCTCATTTCCAACTCGAATAGATTTTTTCTTTTGATTTCCAAATAAATGTTTTTGTCTTGCCTTGAACGGTGCACAAATTTTTGGAATCCGGTACCAACAGGTATAATCCCCCCCAGAACAACGTTCTCTTTCAGGCCTTTCAACCAATCAATACGACCTCGTAGAGCAGCTTTTGCTAAAACTCGAGCGGTTTCTTGAAAACTTGCTTCGGATATGAAACTTTGAGTATTCAGAGACGCTCTTGTTATTCCCAATGAAATTGCCCGATAACAGATCAATTCGTCCAAAGCGCGCCCTGCTCGTTCCGCTCGCAACAATCCGATTAATTCTCCAGGCGAAAAAACATTAGACATTCCATCTTCTGAAACCAACACTTTTGATGTTACTTGACGTACAATAATCTCTATATGTCTATTATGGATCTGTACCCCCTGGGATCGATAAACCTTTTGGATCTTATTAACCAAAGAGATACGACTTTGGGCTATGGTTAGCTCAGCTCCAATCAAAAACCCCCAGGGGATCCCAAGAATTCTTGGTATACGCTCGTTCCAACCTTCAACTCTCCTTTCGAGGTTCATCGATATTGAATCAATCGAACGCACTTCTAAGATTTGTTCTACTTTTGGAAGACCTTGCGTTATGTCACCAGATCTCGATTTTTCATATATAAATGTAACTAATGTATCTCCTTCGTAAAGGATTTTCCCATAATGACCATGAACAGTTGCTCCAGGAGTAGCCAAATAAGACTTAGCCGATCTTATAACTAAAAAGTCGACATTAACAATTAAAATTTGACCAGATTTTTTTACGTGTGGTTCGTATTTAAATAGACATACATTTTCACAAATAAATTGTCCAAGGCTAATTTTGATCGATGTCTCTTCACAATAATCATGATGGAGAAAGCACCAATTCAAATGGAATGGGTTCAAAATGATGTTACTGCATAGATCGGGATTATAAATCCTTCTATTTTCATCTATTAAACAGTATTTAAGTACTTGAAGTACTTGGAAAATCTGTTTCAAATTGTCAAGTAGCAAATGTTTCTTTAACACGATCTGATTATGAGTTATTAAATGGTAAGATGAATAAAAATTCGATATTTTAGGTACAATAGCGCCTAAGGGACCTAAATAATCCCTAATTCCAATTAGGGGATCCGATTCTTTTGTCACATTGTTATATTTCGAACTATTGAATGGACCAATTCGAGAACAATTGGATGATGACAAAATTAGCAAAGATTGGCATTCCTTATTTCGATTCAACAACATACCAATAGTTCCTTGATGTTGGCTAAGTGATTTAATCTTCGCCTTGGAATAAAAAGGATTGATATTGGTGCAATCTAATCCATTATCGGGAATCAATCCGGAACTTGCCCTATCATACCTTTTTCCGGTATACGAAATAGTGGACTTGACTAACTCAATTCTTATGAAATCGCGAATTAGATCATTTGCCCTTACCTCAACAAAGTAAGCATGAACCTTTTCTATGGAACCATTTTGTTCTTGGTCCCAATTCAATACTAAGCAAGTCC